ATGGCTGATCAAGCTTGATGGATTCACCCTCTGAAACAAGAAGTTCTGGTCCTGGAGGTATAATATCAACCACTTGGTGTCCATCCGATGCATCGGCTATGCTTATTTCATATCCCCCTTTTTCTTTACGTACTATTCTGCTTACTATACCTGCTGCTGTAGCATTATAGACTGTATTGTTACTCTTGCTCCCGTCGGGATAAATCTGACCCCTTCCCCTGTTCCCGCCTACGTATATGGGATATTTTAAGAAGTGAACGTCTTTCTTAGTAGAAGGGTCCGGAGAAAGAATGGGAAAGACGATTTCACTATATTTCTGACCAGGAACAGGACCCACTACAAGAATATTTCTTTTAGTGGGGCGATAGCTCTGAAAAGACAGATTGCCCATCTTTTCTTTCAGCTCGGGAGAAATACGATCGAGGGGAGCTAATTCGAATCCCTCGGGTAAAATAAGGACAGCCCCCACATTCAAAGCCCCCCTTTTACCATTAGCAAGAACTTGTTTCAGTTGCATATCATAAGGGATTCTAACAACTGCTTCAAATACAGTATCAGGAAGCACAGCTTGTGGAACCTCAATATCCACGGGCTTATTAGCTAAATGGCAATTGGCACATACAATACGCCCGGTTGCTTCTCGTGGATTTTCATAACCCTGCTGCGCAAAAATAGGATATGCATTTGAAATAGATGTCCGAGTTATTACATATATCATGATCAATACGGAAATGAATCGAGTCATCTCTTTCTTTACCCAGGAAAAGGTATTTCTATTTTGCATGGTCCAATAATTGATCCCGGAAATTTCTACAATAAATTAGGTAGGTAGCTAGCATAGTTCCCTATCCATGATTCTGCCATTGTACTGGAATAATTGTACTGAAGTATAGTAGGAATCCCCTGGGCGGGTAGAAGTATAAAGAGTGGGTAAGCTTCAAAACGGTTTGTTTATGTACGAAGTAGCATCACGATTTGATTGATATCAGCAGATCAAATGAGTTCTTCATTCATTCATTGAATGATAAATCACTACAAGTGAAGGAGATACACGATTTAAATAATGGAAGATCCAATATTTCAAAATTGTATCTAGAATGACTGGAAAAGTGGAAACAAGACCAGATATAATTTGATCGTTATGAGCAAATCCAAAATCTTTGTAGACCGAACCAATCATTAGTTCCCACCCCCGGGGTGAGTGGAATCCGATACATAAATCAGTTAATAAAAGAATAGAAAAAGCCTTTATTGTGTCGCTTAAGTTATAGAGGAATTCCTGAACCCAAGAATTCAGAATGACAAGTTCTTCATTACCCAGAATAGAATAACCACTTAGAATAGCAAAACAGATTATATTTGTCGAGAAATCCAAAATGATATGGATATGATCTTCGTTGTGCATTTTGACCAATTGCATCGTCTCTTTGTGGATTCCTATACGAAGCTTTTGTATCTGTGTCTCCGGGTACTCTTTTATCATTTCATCCAACAGGAATAGTTGTTCTAATTCTATGAATCTTTCTAGAACGTTCTTTTCTTGAATATCATTCAAAAAAGTTTCGGATTGTCCGGTATTCCACCAATTAGTAACCCAAGGTTCCAGACTTTTATTAAATGAGAGAGAGATCCACCAGGGCAAAAAGACTATAGATGCAAGATACGGGAGGGGAGTCAATGCTTTCTTTTTTGACACTTTTCATCTGTGAATTGTTAATGAACCCGCTTCATTCGCCGACTCTATCTGATCCGATATTTCTATGAAGCATGAGTTCTATAACAAGGTATGGAACCTATGGATCTATTCCTTTTTTTTTTTTTTTAATTGTTTAGTCTTTGGATCTAGAAAGAATATAGAAATAGAAATAGAATAAGGGCCCGTTTCGAATGAAGAAATAATCAAATACTTTTCCCAGATATCTCAGTCGGTCAAATTCGAACCAATTCTATCTTCATTTGTTCTTTCGATGAATGCCCAAAAGAACCGCTTCAAATAATGAATATTATTTTGATTTCGAGACGAAAGAACTCCCCTCAATTATTTTTTCGAAATTTTCACTGGCTACCCACGACCCAGGAATAATTGAGGGGATATTTCTGAAAAATATTAATGATGAAATCCGAAATAGGTGACAAAACGAGAGAGAAATTGGATAGTTATGAGAGATCTAAACGTTTGGTTATCCAGGAGCCAAAGAAAGGATCAAAAAAGAAACATCGATTGACAAAAGAAAGATAATTAACGAGATATGATACATCTGTATCTAATGTATTAATCCAAAGTATTGGCCCTAAAAAGAAAAGAGAAATTATGTATTCCGAAATGCTCTGATATGTGTGATGAATACATACTTATTAGACTTGTTACTAGTAGAATTGAGTTCTATATGCAGAAAAGGGAGTTTTGGTCGATCAAAATTGCTTCTTATTATGGTTGTTCCGTATACGTCCGCCTGCTTTATTCTATGGGCCACAGAAGGATTACCAACGGAACGGGGGAAATAGAATCTAACATGTTTTCCTCGAATGAACGTTCCGAAGAAGCTTCAGTTATATTTAAAAGGGGGTTCCTGGGTCCTTTCCCTCATGCTGAGAAAGCATTCATTCCCTTCATTTCAAAATACTTCAATTGGCACGCGCAAGAAATAGGCCAATTCAGCAGCTTTTTGTTCAATTTCTCGTGGAGTAAAATTTTCGTCAGTACGGGTCAAGGGAATGGCGCCCTGGCCTCTGATTTCCATATAAAGGACACGTCGAGGATAAAGACCCTTTTTAACTTCCATTCTGATCGATTGAATCTCTCTCATAAGGAATCGAAGGAAGATGCGACGATTTATTCCAGGAAATCCCCAACGAAAAATACACACTATTCCTTCTTTTCTATCGAATCGATCATAACCGCTACCTACATTCCACGAAATTGTGCACCACAAATAGGAACTAATGAACAGACCTGCGATCCCATAGAAAGACATCACGATTCCTTGGGGAAAAAAAATGATTTGCTGAGACGGGAATAAAGATATCAGATTCCTACCAAGATAACTGGAAGTTCCAACCAATAAGAATCCTAGTGAACCTAAAAAAAGGATACAGGCCCAGCAGAAATTACTTGTTTTTCGAGACCCCGTTATAAGTTCTATCCATATACGTTCTGATCGATAGTTCATACTAGATCCAGTTGCATCCTATTGGAATTGAGAGAAGAGAATAAGCCAAATGAATTTGATTTTACTTTTTTTATTTTGCTCCCGAAGTAACTCTCATCAACTAGCACTATTATGACGCGAACTATTAGGAGTAATTCATCGAATTGGTTAGATATAAAATAATAACATCCCCTTCGTATAATACCACCACTATGTATATCTACATAATATAGATACGTTAACTTTCTGTTTCAGATATCCGCTCTGATCCATTTTAAAACAGCTATCCCCCCATATACATGCATTTATCCATATATAATGTATCCGCATGTATAATCACTTTTTTATTTGTGCCCGGAGGGAGCCACATGTCGTATCATATTCCACTAAATGGATATCCCTATTATGATCCAAGTCCAAGTGTTGAAATAAATTGATGAAATTTTGTGCTATCAGGTCTAAACAATCTTGTTTTTTTGAACATGAAGAGATAAAGAAGCCATTGCAATTGCTGGAAACACTAAGCCCACTAAAGGCACAAAAATAGAGGGTAAATTGAAATCTGTCATAGAATGGGTGCCTCGATTTAATATTTGTACCTGTTATAAAGATATCTTATCTTATGATAAGTATATCTATTATAAGTATTATTAAGTATATAATAAGTGCAAGGAATGTAGAGCTAAATAAGTGTATCTATTCACCTTTCTACAAGAAATAGATGGATGATAATCCGCTTTATTATTCTTGTTCTACCGCCCTTATCTTCTAATAAAGAGTTTCTTACGAGTTTCCTAAGGATTTGTTAGAATCCGATCCAACAGGAATTCATAGTCAAAAGTGTAGGTCCTCGGGAGATATAAAAATATGCAACACTTCCCTTATAGATTTGAATTATTCTATATATATTAATACGATATATATTAATATGAAAGAAGGGAACATGAAATTCTTTTTATTTTTTTTCCCAATTCCATTCCGCGGAAGGAAGAATTCACTCTTTTCCTCCTGATAGGGGGTTCCTGATTACTAATCATGAATAGGGGTAGGATAAAAAATCTGCATCAAAAAAAGTAATTATCCGAAACTTCCCATAGAACTTATGTTACCAAAGAAAACTCCACTCTTCTTATTTTGACTTTGATTCCGATGAACTAAAGTTCGCTACAAATAACTGAGCCTAGCGCTCTACTTGAATTTTGATTCAAGGGAAAGAAACCGTGTAGCTGAAATAATTCACTCAGAACACCTTTTAAAGGATTACGTGGTACGATTGGATCAAATAAGCCCTTATGGAATAAATACTCAGCTGCTTGTGAACCGTCAGGTACTGTCTTATTCAATGTTTGTTCAATTACTCTTTTCCCCGCAAATGCAATGTAGGCATTGGGTTCAGCAATAATAATATCTCCCAACATACCAAAACTGGCCGTTACTCCGCCGGTTGTAGGAGATGTAAGGATTGATACATAGAATAACTTTTTATTGAATTGATAATCATATAAAGCGGAAGATATTTTAGCCATTTGCATCAAACTCAAACTTCCTTCTTGCATGCGTGCTCCTCCAGAAGCACACACCATAATAACAGGTAGAAATCTATTAGCAGCATATTCGATCAACCGGGTGATTTTCTCGCCTACTACGGATCCCATACTACCCCCCATGAACTGAAAATCCATAACCCCAATGGCTATGGGAATCCCATTTAGTTGACCTATGCCTGTTTGAACAGCCTCAGTTAAACCTGTCTTTCTTTGATACGAATTGATACGATCTCTATAAGGTTCCTCTTCCGAGTGAAATTCAATGGGGTCAATAGAGACCATGTCTTCGTCCATAGGATCCCAA